TCCATGATCCCTTCCCGAACCAAACATGAATCTTTCGATTCATTTGGCTCTCACGCTCAATGTAAATTACCATATCTTTCTTGTTAATGTAATGAGCCTATCCTCTATTCTCTTGTCATATTCCAAAATGCAATCAAAATCTCAAACTAATCCAAGACAAAAAAATTCGGAGGACTCTTCTGACCAAACAAAAAATATGTAATTGTCAGCAAAATTGTTTACTTTTTTAATCCAAGAAGTTTTTCTTACTTTATACACAATACATAGGTCATCGATTCAGCATTGGCTAAAAAAGGGGATAAAATCCCCAATAAGTAGTTCAAATCATTTTATCAATATGAGTGTTCTCTATTGATAAAAATTATTTATTTGAAACCATCTCTATATTAACATAGTGGTAGAAAGAGTACCATGCTGCGTCTGGACTTCAAACAGTTTAGCTTTAACCATGTTAATGGGCCCATATTATTGGTTGATAGAGAATCAAAGTGGATTTTCCAATAAATTACGAAATGCTATAGTTCTTACATATGATTTCTGAATTTATTCAGAAGTAATTCGCGAGATCATGCACCCTTCTTTCTTAGGTATAACTTTCCTAGTTATAAGAGAAAAAGTACATCTGGTTGGATCCAGCCTATTCTTGAAATAAACAACTCGCACACACTCCCTTTCCAAAAAAGATCAAGACCCCAAGCACTACACTTAGATTTATTAGATTTGTTGCTAAAATATCGGTATTAAACCCGAAACTCCCGGCGGATGGCCATTGGCCCAAAGAAACGAAAGAATCGGTTACATTTTTCATATGATCTCCTCTATAGATAGACTAAAAAATCGAACAGAGTTCTTTTTGTATTACTTTGCCCTATATCTATATATTTCTAGTTTCCTACTTTTTAAATCGAATCAAAAATCTATTAGATTTAGAAATATTGAATTACCTTCTTGGTTGCAACCCCTCTTAAAAGGCCTACGAACACAAACGGGAAGGATGAAAGCGAGTTTGTATGCTAATTCCTCATCCGCAAATCAGCCCTTCCCGTGGGTTATTTTCTCAACGAATAAGTAATTCTAGGAATGAAATCTTTATATAATTCGAAAAAGCAAAGCACAAGCACAAGTCCAAGGCAATAAAATATGAAAAATAAAAATTTTTCATATTTCTAATATTAAACAAAAGGATTAGCAAATAAAAGTGCTAATGCTACAACCAAGCCATAAATTGTTAAAGCTTCCATGAAAGCTAGACTAAGCAATAAAGTACCTCGTATTTTTCCCTCCGCCTCGGGCTGTCTCGCGATACCTTCTACAGCTTGACCCGCAGCAGTACCTTGACCAACTCCAGGTCCAATAGAAGCAAGCCCTACAGCCAATCCAGCAGCAATAACGGAAGCGGCAGAAATCAGTGGATTCATGATAAGTTCCTCGTACCAAAAAAAAAAATGGTTAATGATACATTCAACCAATGAACTATGACTTAATTATTCGATTGCTACGATTCATCCAGTCAAAGTAACTACGAACTTCGAATTCAAGTAATAACATTCTTGAATTATCAAAACTACTTTGATATCTCTTTTTTAGTTTCTCTCGAGAAAGTCTTTGTGAATCCATACAACTTTAGTTTTTCCGTTTCTTTGTCCCGAACCGCTCTTTGACTTTGAATTCTTCGATTTTTTTATTGACTTCATCTTCAACTCACAGTCACATATGAGACAGAAGGACTTCTATAGAATCCCCATCTACACTCATATTCGATTAGTAGGGAAATTTAGATATATCTTTAGCTCGTATATAACTAGTCAATATCTAATATCACATATACATGTCTTTCTTACACAATGTAAACCCACTCTTTCTTCATCTTGAATGCAATCGGATTTAATAAGGATGCGTCTAACCCTTGACAAGAGTTAACTTATCGCCATTCAATTCCATATACCTAGTTCGACCTTCCCTCTACGAACCATTTATGAATCCCCTTTGTTATAAATTTGCCTTTCCCTTCCCCCTTGTTTATCATTATCCTGCAACCTAAATTGATAAGATAATCAATGGATAAATTGATTGGGCCGAATCGTTGCATAGAAATTAATTTGATTGATCTAAGTTCATATAATTGATTATTTATTAATATTTTCGTTTGGTCAATCGTTGAATAAAATCAACTCAAAAGGCGAATCGTTTGATAGAACATCCTTTTTATTTAATAACACGTCGTAATATCGCAAGACTTCTTAGTCAAATTAGGAGTCCAAATAGTGAATATTCGGATTGGATGACCAATCTAAATTGAATATTAATTGAGGGGAAGGTTTGATTATGGTATAAATGGACCAAACGGGAATTTTAGGAAAAAGATCTTTGAGATCTCTTTCCTTTTTTTCTACTCTAATATCAATATTGTAATCTTTATTGTAATCTTTTTTTCTATTACTCGAGATCGTATATAGTGTAGTTGTATATTTTTATTCCCTAAGTAAATTTTTTTAGCCAT